AACAATCAATAAGAATATTATTCTAGATTTGAAATCGAAATGGGGCGTGGCCAAGTGGTAAGGCAACGGGTTTTGGTCCCGCTATTCGGAGGTTCGAATCCTTCCGTCCCAGAGCATCCGCATTCTGTCTTTTTTACAAACGGAATTGAGTTCAAAACCCACACAGATATAACACAGATATAACTAAATCTAATTGTGATCTAATGCAGGCAAGATAGGATAATAGATTCCATTTTTTGCTTTAAGTTTAAAAATTAAAGGGGCTTAGACGGACGGACATATACCTCTTTATTTATATGTAAGGAGTTGAATTACTTCTGTCGTGTGCGTATTTCTATCTAAATTTTAGAAACTATTGATGATATTCTCAAAGATGCAATAGGATTGATTAAAGTTCCTATGCGAACCATGTTGAGGTAAAATAACTAGGAAGAACAAATTTTTCATTTAGGTCTGTTTCGTTTTGTACCTAGACCTAGAAAGTTTATGATATTGTAAACAAAGGGTACTTCTTTTCGGGGGGGTTATAACTCCCGACGGGATTGGGGGAAGTAGATAGGAGTTAATCAACAACAAAAGGTGTCAATTTGAATATCTACCCGAATCTCATTTCGAATCTAATTATCAAAATACATACGTAACGTGTGTATTTTGGAACTAAATTTTTAGGTATTTCGTATTTTGCTCGTTATAAAATAACGAATGAAAATAAGTATAAATTTATGTAATGGTTGAAAGGAAGGGTGATTCAGACACTCTATTCACCTTAATGGAAAATGAATTGAACCCGAAAATAAATTAAACGTATAAAATGAGGAAATATTCCTATCTTATCGATCTTATCTATATAACATAACCTTTGATCTCAGTAAGAAGGGTTGACGGTTTTTGTGAAAAAAATCATATTTGTTTTTCCAAGTTAGAATTTCGATATAGCTATCGCTTTTATTTTATTGAAATAAATCATTAATGGCTTAGTTCGAGAAAAATGGATTTATTTTTGTCTTTTATTGTAAATAATCCCAACACACTCATGATGCTGAATTAGGAATCTTTTTTACATTTATGTACTTATATAAAAACTTTCTATTTCGAATTTCTATTTAAAACCCTATACTCCTAGTATTATAAAAAAAAGAGCTATATAAAAATCTATTAATTCAATTCTATACGTATTACGTTACGTATATTATTTAATGTATTACATTTAATGTAAATAATCTTTGTTTCAATATTTTTTTAATTTTAATTTATAAGAAAGTATAGATTTCTATGTACCGACTAAACCAATGACTATTCATGATTCCATAATTGAATCACTTTTATACCGGTTCAAAATTTGAGGAATGTTATGGTAAAACTTCGTTTGAAACGATGTGGTAGAAAGCAACGTGCGACTTGAAGGAGATGATCTAGTGTGGATTTTTATATCCATCATTTTCTATAGAAAAAGGTGCTCTTGGCTCGACACCTACTATTCCGTTAGACCATAACCCCCGAAAAGCGTGGGTTATAGTTAATTCGTGGTGGAGCTCGAGTAGAAAGTCTTGATTCATTTCTTAAGAGCAAGAATCCAGGGTTAGTGTGAATCAATAAATTAGAACAACTTCGTAAGTATATTTTTGACAGAGAAATCGAAAGGATCCAATTCCACCAAGTTTCCAATCAAAAGGGAAATTTTGTTGGAATCGATAAACCTCTTTCGAGAAAAAGTATATCGTGAGAGAATCAAGCATTTGTATGATTCTTTTCTTTGATAAACAATCACAAAAAGGGTATGTTGCTGCCATTTTGAAAGGATTAAAGATCAACGAAGTAATGTATAAACCTAACGATTCAAAGCAAAGAGATTCCGAAACAAGTAAAGGCCCTTTTCATTCTCAATTGTATCAACAACTGGATTAGAATGAAGAATTCAAATAGAGGTTAAATAAGCTAGACAAAAAGGGGGTTTAGAGACCACTCAATAAATGAAATGTTTCTTTTGAGCTATTTGAAAGTTATTCAACTTGAGTTATGAGTGCAAATGGTTTTTTACGGAAAGAAAAGTAAGAGCAAAAGGGTACTTAATTATTAGTCTAATAATAATTATTAGTCTAATAATAATTATTAATTTAATTAATTAATAATTTGATGATTTTATGGATCTATTTGCCATTAGAATTTTATATCTACACACCTTGAAAAAAAAAGAAGAATAAAAAATCATTTTTCTTGAGCCGTACGAGGAGAAAACCTCTTATACGTTTCTAGGGGGGTATTATTCATATAATCTATCCCAATGAGCCGTCTATCGAATTGTTGCAATTGATGCTCGATCCCGACGAGAAGGAAGAGATCTTCGGAAAGTTGGTTTTTATGATCCGATAAAGAATCAAACTTATTTAAACGTTCCCGCTATTCTCTATTTTCTTGAAAGGGGTGCTCAACCTACCGGAACTGTTTATGATATTTTAAAGAAGGCAGCGGTTTTTAAAGAACTTCGCCCTAATGAAATTAAATTCACTTAATGAAATACAACAAGAAAGAGACTTGAGCGAGTCGTATATGGTTTGATACTTTCTTTTTTTGATATAATCCTTTCTTTATTATTCACATCTTTTTTGCTCTATATTTATATGTCTAGAAAAAAGATCAAGTGAACAAACGAAGAAAGTTCTATTGACCAAGTCACTAACTGTAGGAATTGGATCTAGCAATAGACAATTCCGACATTCCTTTCAACTAGATGGTTTTCCTTGGAACTAGACTCAAAAAAGAATGAATGATTTGACGTATAGTTATTGATCTTTTTTCGACTTATTTTTTATTTCTATCGACATTCCTTTCTAAGCATGTACCTTTTTTAGATAGTGCCAATCCAACAAAAGTTTTTTTTTTTAACAGACATATTGATATTGACAAGAGTGTAGTGAACAAATATAATTCAAGTGTAAATGGGTCCGGTTTTTTTTCTATTTATTTGTCCTACATACAAAACGCAATTTTTGTTTTTTACTTTATTAAAAATTATAAAAAAAATGAAAAAAATCTATCTATATCTATATAATGTAATGAATGAGAATATCTAAGAAGTGCTCTATCATTTTTTTTTTGAAAATGTCTTGTATTGTCAGTTGATCTTCTTTTTATTAGACTATAAAACTTACTTTCGTTTTTTATATTTTTTGCTAATTCAATGCTTTGGTTGTCTTGTTTCATTTCTTTATTTTGATCTCGATTGTATCTACATACTATACTCTCTTTGGGTTGCTAACTCAACGGTAGAGTACTCGGCTTTTAAGTGCGGCTAGGGTCTTTTACACATTTGGATGAAGTAAGGGATTCGTCCACACCATCGGTAGAATTTGTAAGACCACGACTGATCCTGAAAGGAATGAATGGAAAAAAGAGCATGTCGTATCAATGGAGAATTATGCAAAAATTTCGTTATTATTAGATCGGTACAAAAACTTTGGTTGAATTTTTAGAACGAAACGAAATTAATTCAAAATTGGGTCGATTGAATACATGGATCGAGCCTTATGGCTCTAATTAGAGGGAAAAAAGCAACGAGCTTATGTTCTTAATTGGAACGATTAACCGCCCTAATTAAACGTTAAAAATAGATTAGTGACTGATGCGGGAAAGGCTTTTCCAGGAATGGATTATAGATCTTTAGTGAATCCTAACTATTAGCCATTTTCCATTGGATTACAAAAGAAAATGGAGATGAATGTGTAGAAGAAACAGTATATTGATAAGGATACTTTTTTTCCAAAATCAAAAGAGCGATTGAGTTGAAAAAATAAAGGATTTCTAACCATCTTCTTATCCTATAACTATAAAGAAAGAAACCAATTAGATGGAAAAAAGTTAGAGAGTCCGTTGATGAGTTTACCTGTCTCCGAGGTATCTATCTATTATTTTGTACTAGAATACCTTGTTTTGACTGTATCGCACTATGTATCATTTTATAACCCCTGAAAACCTCTACCTTTCTTTTTGTTTCCGATCTCATTTAAAATGGAGGAATCCCGAGGATATTTAGAACTGGAGAGATCTTGGCAATACTTTTTATATCCCCTTATCTTTCAGGAATATATTTATGCACTTGTACATGATCAGGATTTAGATTTGAATAGGTCCCCTTTGTTGTCAAAAAAAAAGAAGGGTTATGACACAAAATACAGTTTACTGGTTGTAAAACGTTTAGTTATTCGAATGTATCAACAGAATCATTTGATTCTTTCTGTTAATGATTCGAACAAAAATGAATTTTTTGTGCCCAAGAAAAATTTGTATTATCAACGGATCTCGGAGGGATTTGCTGCTATTGCGGAAATTCCATTTTCTATCCGCTTAATCTCTTCCCTAGAAGGAAAAGAACTAAAAAAATATAAAAATTTACGATCAATTCATTCAATATTTCCCTTTTTAGAGGACAAATTTTCGCGTTTAAATTATGTGTTAGATATATTGATACCTCACCCCATCCATTTGGAAATCTTGGTTCAAACTATTCGTTACTGGGTAAAAGATACTTCCTGTTTGCATTTATTGCAACTCTTTCTTTATGAGTATTGTAATAGTGGTATTAATCTAATGAGATCTGTTTCAATAAATCAGAATAAAAGATTCTTTTTGTTCTTATATAATTCCTATGTGTGGGAATGCGAATCCATCTTCGTTTTTCTCCGGAACCAACCCTCTCATTTACGATCAACATCTTACGGAGCCTTTCTTGCGCGAGTCTATTTCTACCGAAAATCAGAACATTTTGTAAAAGTATTTACTAAGCATTTTCGGGTTATACTTTGGTTCTTCAAAGATCCTTTTCTGCATTATGTTAGGTATCAAGGAAAATGGATTCTGGCTTCAAGGGGTACATTTCTTTTGATGACTAAATTGAAATATTATTTTGTCAATTTCTGGCAATGTACTTTTTCCCTATGGGTGCAACCGAGAAGAGTCTATACCAATCAATCATCAAACCAGCCCATTGACTTTATGGGTTTTCT